GATAGTCCTTTGTGGCTTCGGTGGCAATTAGATCAACGCATTATTGCTTCAAGAGAAGTTCCTATCGAAGTTCACTATGAATCTTTTGGTAACTATCATGAGATTTATGCACACTATCTAATAGTAAGAAGTGTAAAAAAAGAAACTTTTTGTATATATATTCGAACCACAGTTGGTCATATTTCTTTTTATCGAGAAATTGAGGAAGCTATACAAGGTTTTTCTCAAGCCTGTTCATATGATACCTAATAATATGGTATTAAAAAAAGTAATTCTATGGGCACCCGTGTGAATTCGGACCTCTCAAATTCAACTCGAACCATAGTTCCTGACCTAAAATTCTACGCAAATAAAGATCGAGAAAAGGAAGTTTTGCAATCATTGACTCAAACTCATTGTCGAATCCCATTCAGCAGAATATGGAGGTACTTATGGCGGAACGGGCCAATCTGGTATTTCACAATAAAGTGATAGATGGAACTGCTATTAAACGACTTATTAGCCGATTAATAGATCATTTCGGGATGGCATATACATCACACATCCTAGATCAAGTAAAGACTCTGGGTTTCCAGCAAGCCACTGCTACATCCATTTCATTAGGAATTGATGATCTTTTAACGATACCTTCTAAGGGTTGGCTTGTCCAAGATGCTGAACAACAAAGTTTGATTTTGGAAAAACACCATCATTATGGGAATGTACATGCGGTAGAAAAGTTACGCCAATCTATTGAGATATGGTATGCTACAAGTGAATATTTGCGACAAGAAATGAATCCTAATTTTAGGATGACGGACCCCTTCAATCCAGTCCATATGATGTCTTTTTCGGGAGCTAGGGGAAATGCATCTCAAGTACATCAATTAGTAGGTATGAGAGGATTAATGTCGGATCCCCAAGGACAAATGATTGATTTACCTATTCAAAGCAATTTACGCGAAGGACTGTCTTTAACAGAATATATTATTTCTTGCTATGGAGCCCGTAAAGGAGTTGTAGATACTGCTGTACGCACATCAGATGCTGGATATCTTACGCGCCGACTTGTTGAAGTAGTTCAACATATTGTTGTACGGAGAACAGATTGTGGCACTATCCGAGGGATTTCTGTGAGTCCTCGAAATAAAAATCGGATGATGTCAGAAAGAATTTTTATCCAAACATTAATTGGTCGTGTCTTAGCAGACGATATATATATAGGTTCCCGATGTGTCGCCTTTCGAAATCAAGATCTTGGGATTGGACTTGTCAATCGATTAATAACCTTTGGAACACAATCAATATCTATTCGAACTCCCTTTACTTGTCGGAGTACATCGTGGATCTGTCGATTATGTTATGGTCGGAGTCCCACTCATGGTGACCTAGTTGAATTGGGGGAAGCTGTAGGTATTATCGCGGGTCAATCTATTGGCGAACCGGGGACTCAACTAACATTAAGAACTTTTCATACCGGCGGGGTATTTACAGGAGGTACTGCCGAACATGTACGAGCCCCTTATAGTGGAAAAATCAAATTCAATGAGGATTTGGTTCATCCTACACGTACACGTCACGGGCATCCTGCCTTTCTATGTTATATAGACTTGTCTGTAATTATTGAGAGCGAAGATATTATACATAGCGTGACTATTCCACCAAAAAGTTTTATTTTAGTTCAAAATGATCAATATGTGGAATCCGAACAAGTGATTGCTGAGATTCGCGAGGGAACATACACTTTTCATTTTAAAGAGAGGGTTAGAAAATATATTTATTCTGACTCAGAGGGCGAAATGCACTGGAGTACTGATGTGTCTCATGCACCTGAATTTACATATAGTAATGTCCACCTCTTACCAAAAACAAGTCATTTATGGATATTATCAGGAGGTTCCTGTGGATCTAGTCTAAATTTTTTTTCCATCCACAAAGATCAAGATCAAATGAACATACCCTTTCTTTCCGCCGAAAGAAAATCCATTTCTAGCCTCTCCGTGAATAATGATCAAGTGAGCCAAAAATTTTTGAGTTCGGATTTTGCTGATAAAAAAAAATCAGAGATCCCCCATTATTCAGATGAGAACTCGGATTTATTAGCAAAAAGGCGAAGAAATAGATTTCTCATTCCATTCCAATCAATTCAAGAGCAAGAGAAAGAATTCATACCGCATTCAGGTATCTCGATTGAAATACCCATAAATGGTATTTTCCGTAGAAATAGTATTTTTGCTTTTTTTGATGATCCTAGATATAGAAGAAAGAGTTCCGGAATTCTTAAATATGGGACTCTAAAGGCGGATTCAATCATCCAAAAAGAGGATATGATTGAGTATCGAGGAGTTCAAAAATTTAAGACAAAATACGAAATGAAAGTAGATCGCTTTTTTTTCATTCCTGAGGAAGTGCATATTTTACCCGAATCCTCTGCCATAATGGTACAGAACTATAGTATCGTTGGAGTCGATACACGAATCACTTTAAATATAAGAAGCCAAGTCGGCGGGTTGATCCGAGT